CGAGTCAATGCAGAGGAAATGAATACATTTCTATACTATTTAGTAAGTGCAATAGATAAAGCATAATCTGGATTATGCCAATCACTTATTCTACTGGATCTTACGGAGCCAGTTCATATCATATACGACACGACCGGGTCTGATCATAGAAAGGATTCTCTTCAAACGAACCAGCCTATCCTCTGTATGGGGCTTACGCGATGGTTGGAACAAAGACACATTTTTGTTGTAAATTCAAATGTGGCAGATAAAGACATATATCTGCACGGCCCGATCAATAGTTCAAGTCACACACTCCCATAATCCATTTTATCTTCGGAGAATTCGCTTCAACTATAAGTGTCAAAAATATAGATTTTTGTAGAGTTGAAGAGAAATATCCAAATACATGTCTTATTTTTTTCAATAATCCATATTTGTAGCAATGAAATACTGTTGTTCCTACCCCAAGTGATAAATGATTGATTCAAAATATTAATGGTATAGAGTCTTCCTTATAAAGGGCCCGAAATACCTTGTTTACGTATCATTGGGAAATGCATTAACATAAATACGGCAGTAAGAAGAGGTAATACAAAAGTGTGTAAACTATAAAAACGGGTCAAAGTGGATTGTCCCACACTAGCACTTCCGCGTAATAACTCTACCAGGGGCGATCCTATTACAGGAATAGCATCAGGCACGCCCGTTACAATTTTTACTGCCCAATAACCAATTTGGTCCCAAGGTAAGGAATAACCAGTTACACCAAAAGATGCGGTTAATACACCCAAAACCACACCTGTAACCCAAGTCAATTCACGAGGTTTTTTAAAACCACCGGTGAGATACACACGAAATACGTGCAGAATCATCATTAGGACCATCATACTTGCCGACCATCGATGAACTGATCGGATTAACCAACCAAAGTTAACTTCAGTCATTATATATTGAACAGAAGCAAAAGCCTCTGTAACGGTCGGACGATAATAAAAAGTCATAGCAAACCCCGTAGCTACTTGTACTAAAAAACAAGTAAGCGTAATTCCTCCTAGACAATAAAATATGTTGACGTGAGGAGGAACATATTTACTAGTTATATCATCTGCAATTGCCTGAATCTCAAGACGTTCTTCGAACCAATCATAGATTTTATTGAGATAGGTAAACCAAGGAGACCCCCCCCGAGAACCGTATATGAAAATTTCATCTCGTACGGCTCAAACAGAAACACCCCAATACTATAGTTCTAACGGATGTGTGGAATATAAAGTTTCAATTTTATTAATTCTATGATTCCATTTTTTCTTAAGATATGAAAGAATAAAAACCCGAAAACTATTCTTTGTGGTTATAATGCCAAAAAATCAAGTCGGCTCATTCGTCTCTATATTGATCGTTATAGGCCTCTTGAATCTTCTATTTACCTATTTTCTTTGTTGTTATTTATGTGTAATGCGGCTTTACTGCTGTTTTTTTTTTATTGATAGGAATTCTCTTGTTAAGACCCTATGAATCAATTAAAACCTCAGATTCATACTAGAACCACGATGATTCAATAAAACCTTCTCAAACTAAGTCCCAAAATTCCCTGAGTTAAGAACCGTTGGATCATCACTTATTCAATGACTAGATCTAATGACGAAAAATCAAAAGAAATCTTTGTCCTTTGATCAAAATAAGCATAAACGGAAGTTTGAAAGAATAAAAATCTTTCTATTTAGAACTTCTAACTCTTTTAAAAATTTTTTGAAGTCCGGCCACGAGGTCTGACTATTAAGTATGAATCATAGTTCTAATACTTTAGTAATCTATAGTAATCTATTTCATATATTCCGTGCTCCAGATACTAAAACGAATATCCGACGAAGTAAAACCATCTCTATCAAGATGACAGATCTATTCTCTGTACTAGCCATAGGATCAATTATACCAAGTCACACACTCATATTCCGGAAATACAGAAAAAAAGAAATTCCACGGTCGAACTACCAAAATAGAATGGGATAAAAATCAGAAAACTAAACGCTTCACTTTGGATTGAAAAAGCTAGTTAATGGTTCTTGTAAATCTAATTCATTGAAATTCCATCCAGTAAAATGGAAGAATTATAAATCTCCAAAATAATAGATAGAAATACTGCAAATAGAGCCATTGCAAGACCCATCAAAGGAGTAGTTCCCCAACCAGGAGCTACTTTACCATATTCTGAATTCAATGGTTTCAATAAACTCCCGGCATTAGTTCGTTTTGGGCGGCCAGATCTAGAACTACCCTCAACGGTTTGTGTAGCCATAATATTTTATATTCATTAAGATCTGTTGACTTTGTATACCATTCCGTTGTAAATAAATGATCTTATCATAGATCCATTGTGGTCTTAAAACTACATAATGTCTTAAAACTATATAATAATGGAAACAGCAACCCTAGTCGCCATCTTTTTATCTGGTTTACTTGTAAGTTTTACTGGGTACGCCTTATATACTGCGTTTGGGCAACCCTCTCAACAACTAAGAGATCCATTCGAGGAACACGGGGACTAGTCGAAGTAATGATCCTCCCACTATTGGGAGGATCATTACTTTCAATTGAGATAATGAAAAATCATTTCACCCTTTTACTTTTTAGTTGGAACTTTAGGCGGTTCGCGAAAAAAGATAGCGAAAAAAATTATTCCTAGAGTTGAGACTAAAAGGAATGTATAAACCAATGCTTCCATAGATTCGATCGTGGTTTACAATTATAGCTTCCATACCTGTTTATTTTGGACCGTCTCCCGGATAAAGAAAGAACAAAAGTCAAAGAAAAGGCAGCGAGTCAAATGTCAAATCAAGATTTATCCGGTACCCCAACCTATAGTCAGTCAAATAAAATAAAAACGAAAAGTAACAAAGCAATATTGTATCAAACTACCTGTCTTCGTGTAGTTGGATCTCCAAGTTTTTGGAATGTTCCAAATTCCACTTGAGCATCTAAATCCGGATCAATACCAGCAAAAACATCTCTAAACAAGGTTCTAGCACCATGCCAAATGTGTCCGAAGAAGAAGAGCAAAGCAAACGAAGCATGCCCAAAGGTAAACCAACCCCTTGGACTGCTACGAAAAACACCATCGGATTTCAAAGTAGCACGGTCTAATTCAAAAATTTCACCCAATTGAGCACGTCTAGCATATTTTTTCACAGTAGCAGGGTCGCTATAACTGACTCCATTCAGTTCGCCGCCATAGAACTCAACAGTTACACCTACTTGTTCGACACTATATTTTGATTCTGCCCTTCTAAAAGGAACATCGGCTCTAACAATTCCGTCCCCGTCGACCAAAACAACTGGAAATGTTTCAAAAAACGTCGGCATACGACGTACAAAAAGTTCATGCCCCTCTTTATCTCTAAAGATAGGATGTCCTAACCACCCAACAGCTATTCCATCCCCGTTGTCCATTGAGCCCGCTCTGAATAATCCCCCTTTTGCCGGATTATTGCCGATGTAATCATAAAAAGCTAGTTTTTCAGGAATTTTAGACCAAGCTTCGGATAAACTTTGATTTTCGGCTAAGCCAGCACCAATTCTTCGATATATTTCTTGTTGGAAGTATCCTTGATCCCATTGATAGCGCGTGGGACCAAACAATTCAATCGGGGTAGTTGCTGAACCATACCACATAGTTCCAGCAACTACAAAAGCTGCAAAAAAGACAGCAGCAATACTACTGGAAAGGACGGTTTCAATATTTCCCATACGTAATCCTTTGTATAGGCGTTGGGGTGGACGAACACTAAGATGAAATAGACCTGCCAATATACCTAAGGTCCCTGCTGCAATATGATGAGAAGCTATTCCTCCCGGAACAAAAGGATCAAAACCCTCCACACCCCACGCTGGATTTACGGCCTGTACCCTTCCGGTTAGTCCATAAGGATCGGACACCCATATTCCAGGACCATACAATCCTGTTACATGAAATGCACCAAAACCAAAGCAAGCCACCCCTGAGAGAAATAAATGAATTCCAAAGATCTTAGGCAAATCCAAAGAGGGTTTTCCTGTACGTTCATCAGTAAATATTTCTAGATCCCAATACACCCAATGCCAGATAGCTGCCAAAAAACACAAGCCAGAAAACACAATATGTGCCCCGGCCACACCTTCGTAACTCCAAATACCCGGATTCGTTACAGTCCCCCCTGTAATACTCCAACCGCCCCATGAATTCGTTATTCCTAAACGAGTCATGAAGGGTATAACGAACATACCCTGTCTCCACATTGGATCAAGAACAGGATCAGAGGGATCAAAAACGGCTAATTCGTATAGAGCCATCGAACCGGCCCAACCAGCAACCAGAGCTGTATGCATTATATGGACAGAAATCAAACGACCGGGATCATTCAATACGACGGTATGAACACGATACCAAGGCAAACCCATGGAAATACCCCTTTATCAACGAAAAATAGACACAATGTAACTTTATTGCATTGGAAAAAGCTATGCTATAGACCCCTTTTTTAGGGGATTCTCTCGGGGAAAGGATTAATATTTGTTTGATGCTTTTCGTAATAATTACTTTTAGTAATAATGAAACTATTTTGTTCGTAGGAACAAAAAGAAGCAGATCTATTCTACACCCGATAAGTAACAATACGCAATGGTAAGGGGGTTGATACCATTTTCTATGAGTGAATATATATATATTTGTTCATCATTCAAAGGACTCATTTGTAAGAATTTTCCTTTATTCATTTTGTCTTCTTTTTTTATGAACTTAGTCAATCTATGGAGAAAATAGGATAATAAAATCAATAGTATTAGGCCACTAAACCCACTGTTACGCTTTCACATCAAAGTGAGATATAGTACTTAATTTTTCTTTTATTTAATGCCTATTGGTGTTCCAAGAGTACCTTTTCGAAGTCCTGGAGAGGAAGATGCATTGTGGATTGACGTATAGTGCGACTTGTCAGATATATTGGGCATACGGTATTTCCCCGTTCTCTTCCCCGATCGAGATATCCCCTCTTTCGCCCGAGAAAGATTGATTCAATTATCAAAAATTTGGAGCGTGAAGTGCAATTAGATCCATTTTTTAGGGAGGGTATACGGACTAATATTATCAATTAGAATAATTTATGGTTGGCTTGGTTAGACCAATCAAATGAAGTATCCAGGCTCCGTTTAGAAAGAAAACCAATTGGTAATAAATATATTTATGATTACGACTTAATATCATATTTATATAATATTTTAGTTATTTCTATTTATTTAGATATTTAGAAATAGAAGTAATCTCAAACTGTTAATCAGTCGAGTAATATGATAAATGCGTTGAATATTTGTTGGAAGACATGAAATAAATTGAAAAAAAAAAATAAAATAAAAATGGAGAAGTCATAGCAAAAGGACGTGGTATTGGGGCATTTGTCCTATATGTACAAATCCAAATCGGGCGGATCTTTACTCGGAGTAGAGCATAAACCTAAAAAAATTGAAGAAGCCCAGTCAGGAACAAGAAAATTACATCGCGATTTAGATTGTATCTCGATGAAACAATACATCAATGAGAAGTTAGTCAGATAAGTTTAGCAATTTTTTTTAGATAAACAAAACAGGCCAAAACTCATCTTTCTTGAAAAATGAAAGAAAAGTCCATTTTATAAGTTAAAAAAACCTGTTAGGAAAAAAAAGCTAGAATCTACACATTGATTCCTTTTTTTCATGATTTTTGTTGAACCGTATGCATCAAAAGGTGCATGTACGGTTTCTAAGGGATATCATTTTATCCCAATCAACCGACTTTATCGAGAAAGATTACTTTTTTTAGGCCAAGGGGTTGATAGCGAGATCTCGAATCAACTTATTGGTCTTATGGTATATCTCAGCATAGAGGATGATACCAAAGATCTGTATTTGTTTATAAACTCTCCTGGCGGATGGGTAATACCCGGAGTAGCTATTTATGATACTATGCAATTTGTGCGACCAGATATACAGACAATATGCATGGGATTAGCCGCTTCGATGGGATCTTTTATTCTTGTTGGAGGGGAAATTACCAAACGTCTAGCATTCCCTCACGCTCGGCGCCAATGAGTTTTTTATTTGATTTGAGAGAAAAAAAGAAAACTATGCCTTCGCACTATATGAATATTAAGTAATAATAGCATGGCACTTCGAATTCGATATGAGAAATTTTTTTTAAACCCTTAGATTACGTATCGAAAGAGTAGTATGAGATAAAACGGCATTTTCGATTTTAGCCAATCTATCGGGAGGCCTATTTCAGCGTCACAAACTTTTTTGTTTTCACAGCAGGGGCTCTTAATCTTAACAATTTTTAGGTTATGAAAGAATATGAAAATAAATCTTGTTTTTTTATTTGAAAAAAAAAAAGAAACTTTGGGATTGCTAAATAACAGATGAAATAAATATATAAAGCAACGGAACCATCATAGTATTTTTATAGTATTTTTGAACTACTACAAAAGGAAGGATGGTTATTGGATCATTTACCAACCCGAGTCTGATAGACCCTATCATTTATTTTCTATTTCTTCGATGTAAGTAAGGTAAGGTAAAAAAAGCGAATTCCATTATAGAGCCGTATGCAATGCGCAAAAGATGCCTGTACGGTTGTTCAATTATATCTTTTTGATTATTCTTTATCTCCTCACTTTCATCATGCGAGATAGAAGAAACATTTTTTATGTTATATCATATATTATCAGGGTAATGATCCATCAACCTGCTAGTTCTTTTTATGAGGCACAGACGGGAGAATTTGTCCTGGAAGCGGAAGAGCTGCTGAAGCTGCGCGAAACCATCACAAGGGTTTATGCACAAAGGACAGGCAAACCCCTATGGGTTGTATCTGAAGACATGGAAAGAGATGTTTTTATGTCAGCAACAGAAGCCCAAGCTCATGGAATTGTTGATCTTGTAGCGACTGAATAAAAAAGAAAAAGAACAAGGATTTCACATGAATTCGTGATTTGGTATTTTATCTTCTTACCGGATTTAATATTCTATTTATTAATTTCTTAATATAGAAATTAAAAATATAGAAAAAAAAAAAAATAAAGAATTCCTAAGCATCCGGTTAAGATCGATCTAAACCAGCACATTATATATATGATTCAACATGCCAACTATTAAACAACTTATTAGAAACACAAGACAGCCAATCAGAAATGTCACGAAATCCCCCGCTCTTGGAGGATGTCCTCAGCGACGAGGAACATGTACTAGGGTGTATGTGCGACTCGTTCAGACCATGGACTAGGACAAAAGAAAGAAAACAATTGATCCAGTATCACCGATCCGTACCAGTGAGTAGGATAGAATAGAATGGACGAACTCCATTGAATATTCAATATCTTAAAAAAAGATCTATCCTTCGATTGGGGTATCAAATGTATGGTTCCCGTTGGTGCAAATCCAATCACCTCAATTTAAAATTTAAGATGAGAAAGGATTCCCCATTGATAGCAAATGGTATTCATTAAGCAGGGGAAATCTTATTTTAAAAAGTCAAAATTTTAGGCCTTATTCTTGCAAGAACGGACTAACAGGGTCAGCTACTCAGCAAATCTTCATAATTAAATACCGTTACTGTATAAATAGATCTCGTTGTGAAAGACCTAGTACTAGATAATTATGGGTAGAGCCAAAGGGCGTGAACTGTACAAGTTAACAATAACATTGATTAAATGAAGGAAGGGCTCCGGTGTATAGAGAGGACCTCGCCGTTTAAGAAGTAACCATAGAAACGATGGAACCCACTATAATCCATTTTTATTTATTACTTTTTTATTTACTATGTGTTTTTGATACCTAGTATCAATACAATTTTGATTTCTAGGCGAAATGCCTAGAAAAAAATCGTGGTCGGGAAGGTTAGAGTAGCAAAAGCCATTGGAATTTTTATTTTATACATTGGAAGAATCCGTTTTGTTATTAATAGACTAGGACACGGGAAGGGAATAACTGAAAGAAAGGAAATCAATTAGTTATTCATCAAAGTTTCATTTATTCAATGACCAGAATTAAACGAGGGTATATAGCTCGAAGACGTAGAACAAAAATCCGTTTATTTGCATCAACTTTTCGAGGGGCTCATTCAAGACTTACTCGGACTATTACTCAACAGAAAATAAGAGCTTTGGTTTCGGCTCATCGGGATAGGGGTAGACAAAAGAGAGATTTTCGTCGTTTGTGGATTACTCGTATAAATGCAGTAATTCGAGACAAGAAAGTATACTTTAGTTATAGTAAGTTAATACACAATCTGTACAAGAAACAATTGCTTCTTAATCGTAAAATACTTGCACAAATAGCTATATTAAATAAGAGTTGTCTTTATATGATTTCCAATGAGATCATAAAATAAAGAGAGTGAAGGGAATCCGTTGGAATGGTTTAAATGGAGTTCCCTGGAGAATGAACTCTGGGAAGGTAGAGTAGAAATTAGTATGATAAAATATGAAAAAGTCGTCAAAATGAAAATGAAGAAACATGTTGAATAAAAAATATTTCTTATTCTTCTATTCTTCCCCAATTTTTTTTTTTTTTTTTTTTTCAAACGACACGACAATCAAATCTGGATTTCCTATTTTTAGAAAAAAAAGCGTCAATCCACATTTGAGTTTGGGTTGGGATTTTTTTTGATTCAATTCAAGAGCCAGCCTATTTTTTTCTGGTTCTAAGACCAGTAGTTCTAGCGGTTGACTCGCTTCTTTCAAATTGTTTCTCATTATTAAGAAAAGGTAACGGAGATAAAATACGAGCTTGTTTTATAGCAATAGTAATTAATCGTTGTTGTTTTAAGGTCAATCGATTCACCCGTCTAGATAATATTTTTCCTTGTTCGCTAATAAATCGACTAATTAAACTCATGTTTCTATAATCAATTCGATCCCCCGATTGGATCGGAGGCAAACGCCTACGAAAAGATCGCTTGGATTTAAGAAAGATTCGCTTGGATTTATCCATGGTTTGTTTATTCCTTATCCTAAAGAAAAGATCCTAATCCTATTTCTTAATTCTCCATCACGGTTGATCTGATCGAAATAGGATTTGGTTTGTTTATATTAAAATTAATATATATTATATATTGTTATATATTAGATATATCTAATATGTCATTTTTTATCTTCCTTGGAACGGAAGACTGACACACGAGTGACCGGTTCGATCTATTTCTTTATCTCCCCGTGAATCGTATGTTTGTAACAACAGGGACAGAATTTTCTCAATTCCAATCGACTAGGCGTATTATGTCGATTCTTTTGAGTAATATATCTGGAAATGCCCGTTGATTCCTTATTAACACGATTTCGAACACAACTGGTACATTCCAAAATCACCGTTACTCGGACATCTTTACCCTTGGCCATGAGCCTCCTTTGGTTTTTGATTCATTCAACTCTTTGATTTTCCGATCCGAAACGAGGAAGAAGAAAGGAACAAAAAAAACAGGTAACTCGAAATCGAATTATGAAAGAAAGGTTTCGTTGCAATAAATCAATATAAATCAATATAGTAATAATAACAATATATTAATAAGTAAGTAATATAATGATTTCTAACTATATTATTTAGAATTTTAAATTGCCGTACAGCATTTAATTTTTATTTAAGTATCTTGTATGATATTGTTGCCCCAACCATCACATTTTACTCTATTTTTTATTAATTTTATTTAAATTTGAGCCTGGCCCGAATTACTAGTTTCACCGAGGGGGAATCCCCTTTTTGTTTTTCTAACGTATATTCGAAAAAAAAAGAAGGGAAGGGATTAGTTACAGATATTTGATTCTATCTCTAATCCTCTTCCCCCCTTACCATATCAATAACTAGAATGAAAAAAAGGGGAATATCAACGCATCCGGAAAAAAACGATTGATCTCTATCAATAAACCTGCTAAAGACCCGAACCATAGAGTACTTACTACCGGTGCCACGGAGAGATATGTTTTTAGATCTCGCATTTTAAATTCTCCTCCTTCTTTATTATTTCTAATACATAATGCTAATACATATATAACCAGATGTGTATATGTACTTAATGACTGACCGCTTGTATTTGTACGCGGAATTCCTAATTCAAGTTGAAATGTACAAAATAGATCGTACTTTTCCGAATCTTAAAAGAAACAAATAGGCCCCTTTAGGCCAGAAATTCTCGAAAAATAGTCATTTTTTACAGGGTCTCATATTTATTTCATACTTTAATATAATAGAAATAGAATAATATAATAGAAATAGAATAGAAGTCTTTTACTATTTTTAATATAATTATATGTTATATGAGACCAAAAAGAAGAAATGACAAGATATTTGTGTATATCAATGGAAGAAATAAAGATATGGAAAACAAAACAGGGATTCTCTACAATGACACTGTAGACCAATTGAAAGGGATGTAGCGCAGCTTGGTAGCGCGTTTGTTTTGGGTACAAAATGTCACGGGTTCGAATCCTGTCATCCCTACCTATTACTTATCTTCTGAACAGTAACGGGGGATCAATTGAGATCGATTAAAAGAAAATTGGATATACATAAAAAATCTTTAATTTTATGATAGTATATATGCAAGACGTATTGGGGTCACAAAATATTCATTGTGATAATAAAGCGCTCTTAGTTCAGTTCGGTAGAACGTGGGTCTCCAAAACCCGATGTCGTAGGTTCAAATCCTACAGAGCGTGATTCTGTGTTCTTGTTAGTCGCGCTAGGTCGAAAATTACCACCGAAAAAATGAAACCAATCTAATTTTGACCTCCCGCGAATTAAAGGAAGTAGGAGGTCAATCAAAAAAGGGATGTTAATTAATCAAAGTTCCAACTGATCACCACGTCTGTATTGTAAATATGCAGTTACAAATAATCCAGCCAAGGTAATAGGAATTAGACCCAAGACGATTCCAAATAGAAAAACTTCAATCATTTCAATTTGTTTGAGAGGGGAAAGGGGAGGTAATATCTATGCTTAAATATAAATAGTAATCCGTATTGACTCTAAATCTCAATGACCAAAAATTGGAAATTGATACGGTAAGGAACTATAGAATATATGAACTATCACAGAAAGATTTTTGTATGAATTGTTCATTTAATTAATTTCAAATAAGTCGTATCTTGCTCAAGCCGATAAATAGAGCTGAGGTTATAGTCAAAGCTGCTAGTAGAAAACCGAAATAACTGGTTATAGTAGGCATGAAAAGGCTAAATGAAATATGTTCTTTTTCTACATATGTTTAGAAAGTACTTCCCTAAGTTTCCATTTTTGAAAGATACGAGGATAGGCAAAAATACCAACCAATTGAAAGGATAAGTTCCAATTGAAAGGATAAGTTCAATTGAAAGTTTTTGATTTGATTCATCAAGTATTATAGATGATATTAACAAAAACATTATAGATGATATTAACAAAAACAAAGTAACAGAAGTAAGAAATCAATTCATCATCTGGGACATTTACGCATCCCGCAATTTCGAATCAACAGATTCGTTGGTCAACTCTTGAGTTGAATAAACTAATATACGTATATAACTAATATATGTATATATAGAATATTCAAAATTCGAAATCTAAATAAAGTAATAATTACGAACTTTTTTTATAACTTCATTCAAAAATGAAACTTTCTTTTGGAATAAAATTGAAAAAGAATTTGGATCGTTTTTTATTGTATCAAAATATCGAATCCATTATTTTTTTCGAACGACCAGTGAACTCAGTAGTGGTTCATTCACATAATTTCGCGATTGAAAAGAAAAAAAGTATCACATGACCAGATCAATCAAAACTCGGTTTTACATTTTGCCCTTTCATATCCCTAAGCTCCCTCCTTGTAATTAGGTCAAGAAGGATCCCCTTTGTTTGGGTCTAATATAACAACGCGTGCATCGCCAATATTGATTATTCTTTTATTTATTCGTTGTTCTCTTTTTTTCATGAAATACTATCTACTATTAGTACTGGGCGACTAACCAATTCTTAAAAAAAATTCTACAACCACAAAAAGGATATCTTTTCTTTAGATGTTACATCTAATTGAACCGTGAGAATATGATAAGCTCCTTCAAAAATTATTGGAAAACAACCCGTTGTATTTACATTTTACCTGATCTTCAGTTTCGAGTCCAAAGCCAATAATGAGGAAACCTTTATACTATAGGTAATTATAGTAATTTTATATTTAATGGTACAAAATTCTAGATCGACACGCAACAAGAAAAGAATAAAGAAATTATCTAACACTTCATTTCGATACTGATTGTGAAATTGCATTGCTGTGTCAGAAGAAGGATCGCTATACTGATTCGGTATACTCTAAAGACACCCTTGGTACAATATTGACGATCTCACAAAGATTTTATTTCAGTGAATTTCCATTTACTGATTTCATCTTTTACGGAATCGACCCCCCCGACTGTACAAGAATATGCGGAGCTCAACATGTCTGGAAGCACAGGAGAACGTTCTTTTGCTGATATTATTACCAGTATTCG